ATTCCTAAATTTTGCCCCATATCATGGGATAAGTAAGCAGTTTTTTTTAGTTGTATCGACCCAGTCGCTCACTAATGGATCTTTACGGTGCTTTCTCTATCAATTTGGGAACTTTATCCATAGAGTAGTAGTATAGGCCATACTTTCTTCCTATTTTGATTCTCGTGAAGTGTCCTTCCTTCCTACAGCTGATAGGGCAAAATCGTTGTTTTGACGATCCCTATGTAGAAAGCCCTTTTTCTAGTATTTACTAGAAAATTTGATCCTTTCTTTTTTTTTTCTTCTTTCTATAGTGGAGATAGTCGCACGTAATGACAGATCACGGCCATATTATTAAAAGCTTGCGGTAAGAAGGGGTTTCGTTCTAGTGCCCGGAAATAATATTCCAAAGCCTTTGTATGCTCTCCATTGCTTGTGTGTATAAGGCCTATATTATAGAGTATATAACTTCGATCATAGGGATCAATTTCTAGTCGCGTAGCTTCATAATAATTCTGCAAAGCTTCCGCATAATTTCCTTCGGATTGAGCCAACATCCGTTACGGTCGTTCATTCTATTCAAAAAATCTCCGTTCCAAAACCGTACATGAGGTTTTCATCTCATACGGCTCCTCCCTTCTGTACATAGTACTAAGCGAAATAATCTATAGAATAAAAATAGAATTAGTCCCATCTTATTATGAACCGAAAGGGGCTGGTATTTTTCCAAGAAATCTCTAGCCAACCTTCCCGCAAGAGGTTTTTCTTAACACCAATGAATTCTATTAATGCTAGAGGAAAACGATAGCTCCAAGAATTTCTTTGTTCTCAACGCCTCCTATTTAGAGGAATTAGCCACTTCAACGATCTTTGATGGTTATAGGGGTATCCAAAGTACAAACCTGATGGTTGTTTGTTATCCCAACCATTCTTCCCAGCCCTGATACCGATCAGGAAAGGGCTAATTTCTAACAAAGTTTTTCTCTTGTTGATTCCTATTTCTAGGTGTAGTGCTTTTCTCCCCTATGCTGCCTATTGGTATGGTACTAGTAGAGTAGGATTGGCCTGTAATACAGAACCTATCCTGTAGGTGTAACCTTTCGCTCAATACTCAAATCTACAATTGAAGCATCTGAGGCCGCATCAATCGAGGATACACGACAGAAGGAATTGTTAGTTCACCTCACCTTCCCCAAGCGTGGGTTTCCTTTACTAATTTTGTTCTCTCTATGCGAACCCCCTCTCTTTCTCGTAAGACTGAGGTGTAGGTAGGGCTAAAAAAAAAAAAAAAAAAAAAAAAAGAGTCAAATCGCACCATCTCTATAATAAGTAAATGCCCTTTTTTCCCCTGAGGTTGTCGGAATTATTCGCAATAAAATATTGGCTACAATTGAAGAGGTCTTATCAATGAAATTTCCATTTATACGGGATCTAGGCATAATTCCCAACCCATTCTATATAGAATTGTTTTCATTTCTTCACAAAATAACATAAAAACAAACACATTCGATTCTTATAAATCGATCGATCCATATGCTCTAAATGGATAAGAGAGGTATGGATTTTCCGCTCAGCTCAAATTGTCTCCTTTTCCTTCCGTTTGGACAAGAAGAGATATGAAATATTTGACTAAGATTGGATTTCATTCCACTTTTCTATTTCTCAACAATAACTTCTCTCATCAGCTATTTCGCGTTTTCAAAGTCATTAATTGTCTCATACCCTTTTTTAGATTTCGATTGTATGGCGTAGCGTACCTTATGCAAACAGAATTCTAGGGTTCCTCTATTTTATTATGGAATAAGAAGAATTCTTCCATTCTCTTTTTCTTTGGTTTGGGGAAAACCCAAACTAAAACTTTTCGAGGGAGCGGAATTCCTAGTAAAAAAATCCTGGATCCTTCCACTTAGATGAAAAGGAATTTTTCCAATAGAACCATGGAACCCCCGAGCCGTTGTGGTTGTACCTGTACTGCAGGAATAGGAAAACTCGCTATTCACTTAGTTTATTTTCCATAATAAGATTATGTAGGAGAGATGGCCGAGCGGTTCAAGGCGTAGCATTGGAACTGCTATGTAGACTTTTGTTTACCGAGGGTTCGAATCCCTCTCTTTCCGTTTCTCTTAATTGATCAACGTTAACGATCACAATGTATCAAATCAAATAACAATTTATTCCAGCAATAATACCTTTATTTAATAGAAATTTTTTATAGTAAATTACTGTGGTATGTAAAATACACATAGAGGAAAGAACAAAAAAGAAAAAAGGATCCTAGGGTTAATCCATTTATGCTAGTTGAATGGGAAAATACGAATTAAGGGCCTTAGGTCGATTTAGTTCGGGGAAAGGGGAAGGGGAAGAAAATTCTATGAACTTTTCCTTTTTTCGTTAAGTTCAAGTCTGACGAGAGTAATATTCTACAACTAACAACTCATTTATTTTGAGACCGACCCACTTCCTATCTAGGATTTTTTTAACTAGTCCTTTATATTGCAATGTGTCAATCGTCAAATGCTTTGGCAATTTCCCCGGGTCGGATGAAGCAATAGAATTTTGAATCAGACGTTTTGATCTTTGGTTATCCTTCGTAGTAATAATATCTCGGGGTTTGCAACGAAAACTTGGTATATCGACTATACGACCATTAACTAAAATATGTCTATGGTTAACTAATTGCCGGGCCCCAGGAATGGTTGAAGCCATACCCAATCGAAAAAGGATATTATCCAAACGCATTTCAAGTAATTGTAGTAAAACCTGACCTGTTGACCTTTTTGCTTTTCCAGCGATATGTACATATCTAAGTAATTGTCGTTCTGTCAGACCATAATGAAAACGCAATTTCTGTTTTTCTTGAAGACGAATACGATATTGCTCTTTTTTCCCAGAATGGAATTTCTTTTTCAGATTACTTCCGGATTTAGGTGTTTTTCTAGTGAGTCCTGGTAAAGCTCCCAGACGGCGTATTTTTTTTAAACGAGGTCCTCGATAACGGGACATGAAGACTCCTTGTTTATTTTATTGAAATTTCATTTTACACAATTAATTTCATTGTATTTACATTACAGAATACATCAAAATTAAAACTGAATTAAACTAAAGGATAAACAGAGTAAAATCTACTAAAGTACCACAAAAAATGGAATTTCATCAACATCTGGATTTTTTGTATATATATTATTTATTTTATTGTTTTGTATCTAGCAAAATTGTAAGGTAGAACCACATAATAGATCCTGGATTCTCCATTTAATTCGGAGAAAAAGAGAAAAAGAGAGATTCTTGTTCATGGAACATCGATATAGAAAAAAGCCGACTATCGGATTTGAACCGATGACCCTCGCATTACAAATGCGATGCTCTAACCTCTGAGCTAAGTGGGCTTACATAACAGAAATAGTGTAACAAATAGAAATATGTATAGTATAGGAAATCCGTAAAATGTCAGATCTTAATTATTAATCTTAGCTATTAACTAGTTCGAAATTGGAAGTTCTACTTAGAAAAAAATACTAGAACTTCATAAAGATAAAGTTAACTTGATATGCTTAACTGGAGGATATCCTTAAATAGGATTATAGAAATTTTTGAACTTTCTTTTTATTTCTCTAATTCGCAAATTGATTTTTCTAATAGAATAGAATCTATTCCAATTTCTATATTGAATTTGATTTCAGATATTTTCAATTTGATATGGCTCGGATGAGTAATCTAATACATAGAAAAGAATAATATATATGATGAAAGATATAATAAAGAGAAAATGCGAATTTCTTGGCATTTTCATTCGATCATTATAGACATTTTTTGAGATATTTTGTTTTTTTTGTTATTTCTTAATAATTTAATGATTAATATTTCACTAAGGAGAACATAGAATCATAGCAAATGAAATTGCTAATTCTGATTAGAAAAAAAAAAAGAATGAATATCAAGCGTTATAGTATGATTTTGAATACTCTAAAAAAGAAAGGCGGGGGGGGGGTGGGGGAGAGAAAAACTTTGGGATATATTGATTCGGATTGAATTGCAAATACATCAACGATAGAATCAATTCAATTCTGAATTGCAATAAGCAGGGTCTGTCAACTAGAGACGAACTGCTAGACTACGTCGAGTAATTAATTCAACGATTCCAAAAAAAACTAAGAGATGGATGAAATTACACAAGGAATCCAGGTCTCAATCAAAGAAAAGGAAAATGGGGATATGGCGAAATCGGTAGACGCTACGGACTTGATTGTATTGAGCCTTGGTATGGAAACCTGCTAAGTGGTAACTTCCAAATTCAGAGAAACCCTGGAATTAAAAAAGGGCAATCCTGAGCCAAATCCGTGTTTTGAGAAAACAAGTGGTTCTCGAACTAGAATCCAAAGGAAAAGGATAGGTGCAGAGACTCAATGGAAGCTGTTCTAACGAATCGAGTTGATTACGTTGTGTTGGTAGTGGAACTCTCTCTAAATTTAGAGAAAGTAAGGGCTTTATACATCTAATACACACGTATAGATACTGACATAGCAAACGATTAATCACGGAACCCATATCATAATATAGGTTCTTTATTCTTTTTTAGAATGAAATTAGGAATGATTATGAAATAGAAAATTCTGAATTTTTTTAGAATTATTGTGAACCCATTCCAATCGAATATTGAGTAATCAAATCCTTCAATTCATAGTTTTCGAGATCTTTTAAAAAGTGGATTAATCGGACGAGGATAAAGAGAGAGTCCCATTCTACATGTCAATACTGACAACAATGAAATTTCTAGTAAAAGGAAAATCCGTCGACTTTATAAGTTGTGAGGGTTCAAGTCCCTCTATCCCCAAACCCTCTTTTATTCACTAACTATAGTATTTATCCTCTTTTTTTCTTTTTATCAATGGGTTTAAGATTCATTAGCTTTCTCATTCTACTCTTTCACAAAGGAGTGCGAAGAGAACTCAATGGATCTTATGCTGCTATTCATTGAATAGATTTCTTTTTTATTATAGTATCGGCAAGGAATCTCGATTATT